ATAGAAGGACGAACACGGGGAGTCGAAGAATTACAGATGAATGTACAAAAAGAGTTTCATTCTGTAAACCGTAGACTCAACATTGCTATCACAAGAATTGAAAAGCCTTATGGACAACCTAATATTCTTGCAGAATATATAGCTTTACAATTAAAAAATAGAGTTTCATTTCGAAAGGCAATGAAAAAAGCTATTGAATTAACTGAACAAACGGATACAAAAGGAATTAAAGTGCAAATTGCAGGGCGTATCGACGGAAAAGAGATTGCACGTGTCGAATGGATCAGAGAAGGTAGGGTTCCTTTACAAACAATTCGGGCTAAAATTGATCACTGCTCCCATACAATTAGAACTATCTATGGAGTCTTAGGCATAAAAATTTGGGTATTTGTAAACCAAGAATAAGAATAATGGACCTTTAGTTATCTCAACATTCTCCTGAGCAATATAAAAAATTTATAAACTTTCTTATTTTTTTTTTACCTTAATCAAATTAATCAAAGAAAAACAAACAATATTATAATTCTATAAGGTTGAATAAAAATTCGATTTACTCTTTAATTTAGGTTTTGTATAATTGCTATGCTTAGTGTGTGACTCGTTCGTTTTAGTTTTTTTAGAATTGAGATTGCAAAAAAAAAAGATGACCCCAGTATAAACTTAGTAACTATCAAAAATAAAAAAACTAAAAACTAATAACCAACTTATTGCTTCGTATTGTAGAGATCCCAAGAACCAGTCACTATATGACTGAATCGATCATATAGTTGTAGCAACTGAAATTCTTTTCCTAAAAAAAATTGAATTATGAATTGTGAAACAAAATAAAGGGGGATGCGGAAAAATGGAAGGATGAGAGAAAGAGAGAATAAAGATCTCGATGATATATGATTCCAATATGTATGGTTTATGAAAAATCACCCCATAAAAAAAGGCAGTGTGATAAAGCATCAACATTAATATATCAATATATTAAAACGAAATGAAATTGAAACTATGAAATAAATATAAATAAATATAAGAATAATCAATTCAATTCTAAATTTTAAAATAAATAATAATAAATAATCTAATCAATATAAATCAATTTATAGATAATATAGATATTATCTATCTAATAAGCTAATAAGATAGATAAATAAATCATAAAATGATAAATAATAAGAAAAAAATAAGATAGAAAAGGATATAAATAATAGAAAATAGAGGAATAATTGAATCGAGCTTCGGGTTAAGAAAACTGAGGAGATTGACTCGGAAACAAATAACCGATTTTGTTGGTAGCTCCATTGCAGAGTTCAGGCCTAAGCATTAATGGAGAAGCTATGGGAACGATGGAACCTGTGACTACATAGGATTTATTTGATTGAAAAATAATCAATTCTAATGATTCATTGGGTAGGATGGCGTAATGAACCAAGAATAAATGGATTTCTTCTGAATGGTCATGAAATGACCCTATAAATAAAGGAGAAAAGAGTCAATATTCGCCCGCGTACCCTTTTGTTTTATATTTATTGTTTTATATTTATTTTCTTTATTATACTTTATTATATCTTTATTATACTTTATTATATATTTATTATTTTATTATATATTTATTATAATTTATTATATATATATTTATTATATATTATTTATTATTATTATTATTATTTATATTTATTATTTATTTATTTTATTTATTAATTTTATTAATTAAAATTTCTATTTATATTTAATATTTTTAATATTAAATTTTTAATTTTTTTTTTTCATTTATTGGATTACTATTGGGATGATTCAATAGAGGTAAAGTTAAATACTTTAGAAATTTATAAAATTAAAAGAAATAAGCATTATCTATAAACAAACACATCTAGTTATATATGCAGCTCCCTATGTAACAAACTCAATATACAATTCAATATCAAAATAAAAAATTAGAATTATTATATTAATATATTCTTTATTTTGATAGAATGAAATACGTGTGTATATGTAAAATTATTGAATAATTTAATTCGCGAGGAGCTGGATGAGAAGAAACTCTCATGTCCGGTTCTGCAGTAGAGATGGAATTCAGAAGCAACCATCAACTATGACCCCAAAAGAACCCGATTTCGTAAACAACATAGAGGTAGAATGAAGGGAATATCTTGCCGAGGCAATCATATTTGTTTCGGAAGATATGCTCTTCAGGCACTTGAACCTGCTTGGATCACAGCTAGACAAATAGAAGCAGGGCGAAGAGCAATGACACGATATGCACGTCGTGGTGGAAAGATATGGGTACGTATCTTTCCCGACAAACCTGTTACAGTAAGACCCACGGAAACACGTATGGGTTCGGGGAAGGGATCCCCCGAATATTGGGTATCCGTTGTTAAACCGGGCCGAATACTTTATGAAATGAGTGGAGTATCAGAAACTGTAGCTAAAGCAGCTATGAAAATAGCTGCATGCAAAATGCCTATACGAACTCAATTTGTTATTTCTATTTCAGGATCAGGATAGGTAAACAAAAGTAAGTAAAGGTGTATTGAGAATGAAAAAACACCCGAAGATTTATTTATCTCTGGACAGACAATATTTATTTTTTCCCTTTTCCCTTGCATTAAAATAAGAGATTAAAAAAAATGATATGATTCAACCGCAGACCCTTTTAAATGTAGCGGATAACAGCGGAGCTCGAGAGTTGATGTGTATTCGAATCATAGGAACTGGTAATCAACGATATGCTCATATTGGCGATGTTATTGTTGCTGTAATCAAAGAAGCAGAAGCAGTGCCCAACATGTCTCTAGAAAGATCAGAAGTAATTAGAGCTGTGATTGTACGCACGTGTAAAGAACTCAAACGCGACAATGGCATGATAATACGATATGATGACAATGCAGCGGTTATCATTGATCAAGAAGGAAATCCAAAAGGAACTAGAATTTTTGGTGCGATTGCTCGGGAATTGAGACAGTTGAATTTTACTAAAATAGTTTCATTAGCACCCGAAGTGCTATAGTCTCCTAAATCAGACTAGTAGGTTAAAAGACTAGTAGGTTAAAATAGGACATACTATTTTTAGATTTCTATTCTATCTATTCTATTATTATTATATTATTAATAATTATATTAATTATTATAGAAATTATAGAAATCTAAATTTTATAAATAAAAAAAAAAATATTATAATTTAATTATACTATTTCATAGTATATTCCTATTTCTATCCTATTTCTAGTTATATCATAGTTATAGATATAGAATAGAATATATAAATTCTAGAATTCGAATATCTGAAATAGATCCGATTAGTAGATCGTGTCTCATGCATATACTTTTAATTAAAAAAAAATTAGAATTTAATATTTAATAATAATAAAATTTAAATAAAAAAGAAAAAAATTAAAATAAAACAAAAAAAAACATGTTGATTATATCAAAATGAGGAGGCACCGATAATTATAGTTCGTCATGGGTAGGGACATTATTTCCGATATAATAACTTCTATAAGAAATGCTGACATGGATAAAAAGGGAAGGGTTCAAATAGCATCTACTAATACCACTAAAAATATTGTGAAAATACTTTTACGAGAAGGTTTTATTGAAAACGTTCGAAAACATCAAGAAAGTAAAAAAAAATTCTTGGTTTTAACCTTATGGCATAGAAAGACTAGGAAAGGGAATAAAATAATTTTAAAGTGTATCAGCCGACCCGGTCTACGAATCTATTCCAACTATCAACGAATTCCTAAGATTTTAGGCGGAATGGGGATTGTAATTCTTTCTACTTCTAGAGGTATAATGACAGATCGAGAAGCTCGACTAGAAAAAATTGGAGGAGAAATTTTGTGTTATATATGGTGATTCTCCTGCGGTACCTTAATACTCGCTCGAACTTACTATCTCTAAAATAGAGAGGAGAAGTGAATTATAGAACTCTTCCTCTAGTAGTTGATACTTAAAGGGGGTTATATGGAATGAAAGAACAAAAATTGATTCATGAGGGTTTAATTACTGAATCACTTCCCAACGGTATGTTTAGAGTTCGGTTAGATAATCAAGATCTAATTCTAGGTTATATTTCAGGTAGAATCCGGCGAAGTTTTATACGTATACTACCCGGAGATAGAGTAAAAATCGAAATGAGTCGTTATGATTCAACCAGGGGACGCATAATTTATAGACTTCGAAAAAAAGATTCGAACGATTAGATCATTCTTTTAAACATCCCTCTCGTAGGGGTATAATTTTAAATTAAAAATTAAATAAACTGATTAAAAAAAAAAAAAAATAGATTCAGAATGAAGGTAAGGAATAAAAAATATGAAAATAAGGGCTTCTGTTCGTAAAATTTGTGAAAAATGTCGCCTGATCCGTAGGCGTGGGCGAATTATAGTAATTTGTTCCAATCCGAGACATAAACAGAGACAGGGATAATTCTTCTCAAGTTCTAAATAAAGAACTTTCTAAAAGAAAAACCCATGTACATGTAAAAAGAAAGAAAAAGGATCCGTTTTCATATAAAACGGATATTCCCGTATCTTTCTGTATATTTCTGATTCTTCCTTATTTTTTTTATTCTTATGAATATGAGATAATAAAATATGACAAAACCTATAGCAAAAATTGGTTTACGTAAGAATGCGCGTATTGGTTCACATAAGAATGAACGTAGAATACCGAAAGGAGTTATTCATGTTCAAGCGAGTTTCAACAATACTATTGTAACTGTTACAGACGTACGAGGTCGGGTAGTTTCTTGGGCTTCCGCGGGGACTTCTGGATTCAGAGGCACAAGAAAAGTAACACCTTATGCTGCTCAAGCAGCAGCACTAAATGCTATTCGTACAGTAGTGGATCAGGGTCTGCAACGAGCAGAAGTTATGATAAAGGGTCCAGGTCTCGGAAGAGATGCGGCATTACGAGCCATTCGTAGAAGCGGGATACTATTAAGTTTCGTACGTGATGTAACACCCATGCCACATAATGGATGTCGCCCCCCTAAAAAAAGACGTGTGTAGAAATAAGAATTCAAGAGATTCCACAAGAGATTCCAAGAGAAATAAATAATTCAATGATCCGATACAATAATCATAAAATAAAGAAAATAAAAATAATAGTATGGTTCGAGAAGAAGTAGCAGGATCCACTCGAACACTACAGTGGAAATGTGTTGAATCAAGAGTAGACAGCAAGCGCCTTTATTATGGTCGTTTCGTTCTGTCCCCGCTTATGAAAGGTCAAGCCGACACCGTAGGTATTGCCATGCGAAGGGCTTTACTTGGAGAAATAGAAGGAACATTTATCACACGTGCAACATCTGAGAATGTGCTGCACGAATATTCTACGATAGTAGGTATTGAAGAATCAGTACATGATATTTTAATAAATTTTAAAGAAATTGTATTGAAAAGTAATCTCTATGGAGTTAGGGACGCATCCATTTGCGTCAGAGGTCCCAAATACATAACCGCTCAAGATATCATCTCACCACCTTCTGTAAAAATAGTTGACACGACACAGCATATAGCTAACCTGACAGAACCAATTGATTTGTGTATTGAATTACAAATCAAGAGAGATCGCGGATATCGTATGAAATCTACAAACGAATCTCAGGATGGAAGTTATCCTATAGATACTGTATCCATGCCTGTTCGAAATGCGAATCATAGTATTCATTCTTACGGGGATGGGAATGAAAAACAAGAGATACTCTTTCTAGAAGTATGGACAAATGGAAGTTTAACTCCTAAAGAAGCACTTTATGAAGCTTCTCGTAATTTGATTGATTTATTGATTCCCTTTCTACATGCAGAAAAAGAGGACATGAATTTCGAGGAAAATGAAAACAGATTGAATCTACCCCTTTTTTCCTTTCAAGACAGATTCACTAATTTCAAGAAAAACAAAAAACGAATTCCATTGACATGTATTTTTATTGACCAATCAGAATTGTCTTCCAGGGCCTATAATTGTCTCAAAAGGTCCAATATACATACATTATTGGACCTTTTGAGTCATAGTCAAGAGGATCTTATGAAAATGGAATATTTTCGTATAAAAGATGTAAAACAGATATTGGGCACTCTACAGAAACATTTTTCAATCAATTTACATAATAAAAAGTGTTAATTTAAAATCCGTTGGAATTAAAAAAATTTTTAGTTTTTATAAAGAAAAAAGAATAGAATGAGTTTTGAATCTACGGTACGATCCATATATTTGGATATATGGATCATAATAAGATTATAAGATTGATTCATGTATCTAGGGAAGATCCAGAACCGGATCCTCCTTAGATACCTATGTCGTGGCATTTCACGGGTTAATCAATTTTTAAAAGACCTAAAGTTAGGGATTTCTCAATAGGCAATGTTGCTCCAATACCTAACCAAAGAGCTACTGCAGTACCGATCAAAAAGACTGTTGTAGCTACTGGACGACGAAATGGATTTTGGAATTTATTGACATTCTCCAAAAAGGGTACTGTCAATAATCCTATTGGTACTGAAACCATTAAAAGAACACCCAATAACTTATTTGGTACTGTGCGAAGTATTTGAAATACGGGAAAGAAGTACCATTCGGGTAATATTTCCAACGGAGTTGCAAATGGATCTGCCGGTTCACCAATCATTGACGGCTCTAGAACTGCTAAACCCACATTACATGCAATAGTGCCTAGAATTACTACTGGAAAAATATATAAAAGATCATTGGGCCATGCGGGTTCTCCATAATAATTATGCCCCATCCCCTTAGCCAATTTAGCTCTTAATACAGGATCATTCAAATCAGGTTTCTTTGTTATTTGGATAGGTGAATTCTTAAGGATCCATCCCCCAAAAGAACCGGACATGATAATTTTTTATCATCCGGCTCGAGCACAAGAATCAAAAGAATGACAGAAATAGATCCATAGAACATAAATGGGTCCATAGAGAATCTATATTTCATATCATACATATCTACATCTACATAGATAATGTAGAATGACTCTATGTAAGAAAAGATTTATGAAATTATATTTCCCCGAGTTGCAACGATTCTTTGCTCATTGCAAAGAATTCAGTTCTGGCAAGGAAATGCTCAATATCCAAGTAGGCTTACAAATTGGATCATGATCAAGTGCTTTTTGGATTATCTCATGTCTTTTGTTTGCTATTTATCCCCACAAAATCTCGATTTTATTACATACAACAATACAAAGTTTTTACTTTTTATTAATAAAGTCTAGCCTCTGTTCTTCCTTAGATCCCTTATTTAACTCCGATAGTATCATAGATCAGGGTCGATGCAAAGGAAATGAATGCATCTCCATACTATAATTAGATTACTATCAAATCAAATTAATCAAATAAAATAAATACTATCTATCTGCTATCTAATATCTATTATTACTAATAATTTATAAATTACTAATAATTAATAATTATAAAAAAATTATAATTATAATAAAATTATAATATATAATATATAATATATATAAATAATATATAATAAAATTATAATATATAATAATATATAATAATAAAATAATAATAAATAAATAAAACAAAGTGGAATAGATAGAACATTGGATCATGCCACATCCCTTATTCTAGGGATCTTACGGAGCCTGTTCATGCATAACATGATTCGGGTATGATCATAGAATAAATTCTCCTCAAGCGAACCGGCCTATCCTATCCTATGCTACATTAGGGGGATTGACGTGATGGTTGGATGCGGAGACACGTTAGGTTGTGAATTCCAACGTGGCGGAGAAAATCATATATCCACATGGACCAATCAATAGTTCAAGTCACACACTCCCATAATCCATCCTCTTTTAGTAAAATATACTTCAACTATTCATAACAATACAATACTTCAGAGTTGAAGAGAAGTATCCAAATAACATGCCTTATTTTTTCAATAATCCATATTTGTTTTGTAGCAATGAGATATTTTTGCTCCTCCCCGATATGATAAATTACAAATATATATGATCCGCCTTTTCTATAAAGGACCCGAAATGCCTTGCTTACGTATCATTGGGAAGTGCATTAACATAAATACGGCAGTAAGAAGAGGTAATACAAAAGTATGTAAACTATAAAAACGAGTCAAAGTAGATTGGCCCACACTAGCGCTTCCACGTAATAATTCTACCAAGGGCGATCCTATTATAGGAATAGCTTCAGGCACGCCTGTTACGATTTTTACTGCCCAATAGCCAATTTGGTCCCGAGGTAAGGAATAACCAGTTACGCCAAAAGATGCGGTCAATACAGCCAGAACCACCCCTGTAACCCAAGTTAATTCGCGGGGTTTTTTAAACCCACCCGTAAGATACACACGAAATACGTGCAAAATCATCATTAGAACCATCATACTTGCTGACCATCGATGAACTGATCGAATTAACCAACCAAAATTGGCCTCAGTCATTATGTATTGAACAGAGGAAAAAGCCTCTGTAACAGTTGGACGATAGTAAAAAGTCATAGCAAAACCCGTAGCTACTTGTACTAAAAAACAAGTAAGCGTAATACCGCCTAGACAATAAAATATGTTGACATGAGGAGGAACATATTTACTAGTTATATCATCTGCAATCGCTTGAATCTCGAGACGTTCCTCGAACCAATCATATACTTTATTGAGATAGGTAACCCAAGAAGGACTCCCCCCCTGAGAGCCGCATATGAGAATTTCATCTCGTACAGCTCAAGGCGAAACACACAAATACTGGTTTCAACGGATATGGAAAAGATACGAAGTAAGAATAAGAAAAATCCGGAATCTCTTTTTTGTGATGATAATGCCAAGAAATATAATCTCAAGTTGGCTCATCCATCTTTCTTTATGTTAATTAGGCCTCTTGAATCTTCTCTTCCCTATCCTTTTTTTTTACTTTATTTGATAGGAATTCTCTTGTTGAGACCCTATGAATCAATTGAAACCTCAGATTCATACTAGAACCACGATGATTTAAGAAAGCAAAAGCTAAACTCAAAGTTTCTCTGAGTAAAAACCATTTGATCATCACTTATTCAATGAATGTAATGACTCAATAAAATTTATAATCTATATCTATAGCTGTAGAAAGATTTTTCTTTTGGTCAAAACTGAGGGAAAAAATTGTTTGATTTTGAAAAGGCCTATTTCCATCCGCTTGCGAGGTCTGAATAATAGGTATGAATCATAGTTCAAATATTTCTTTTATTGATCTATTCTATATAGTCCGTGCTCCAGAGACTAGAATAAATATCTGACGAAGTAGAATCATCTTGATATAGATGACAGGTCCATTCTCTGTATTATCAATAGGATCAATTATAACAAGTCACACGCTCATATTCCGGAAATTAAATATCGAAACAAATAAATTTCACGATCGAACTACCAGAATGGTCTATAAATACTTCAACTTAAGCAATCTTAAGTTGAAGTATTAAGTAAGTCTAAGTAAAATAATCCTTTTTGATTGAAAAATTAGGGTTCCCTGTTTTGTTTTTATAAACTAATTAATTGAAATTCCGTCCAGTAAAATGGAAGAATTATAAATTTCCAAAATAATAGATAGAAATATTGCAAATAGAGCCATTGCAACCCCCATAAGTGGCGTAGTCCCCCATCCTGGAGCTACTTTTCCATATTCCGAATTCAATGGTTTCAATAAACTCCCTACGTTAGTTCGTCTTGACCCAGATCTAGAACTACTCTCAACGGTTTTTGTAGCCATAAATCCTCTTTCATCATGGGTTGAAATCTGTTGACTTTGTATAGCATTCCGTTGTAGTTTTAAATAAACGACATTGTGGTGATCCATTGTGATCTTGAAATTATCGAAAAATGGAAACAGCAACCCTAGTCGCCATCTCCATATCCGGTTTACTTGTAAGCTTTACTGGGTACGCTTTATATACCGCTTTTGGGCAACCCTCTCAAAAATTAAGAGATCCCTTCGAAGAACATGGGGACTAGTGGAAGTAACGAGCCCCCCCAATATTAATATGGGGGGGGGCTCGTTACTTCCATGGAGATAATGAAAAATCATTTCATTTTTTTAGTTGGAACTTTAGGTGGTTCTCGAAAAAAGATAGCGAAAAATATTATTCCTAAAGTCGAAACTAACAGGAATGTATAAACCAATGCTTCCATAGATTCGATCGTGGTTTACAATTATAGCTTCCACACCTATTCATTTTGGGTCATTTACCAAAAAAAATTATAAATTTAAATTTATAATTTGCTATTACTATATACTATAAATACTATAAATAAATATAAATTATATAAATTATAAATCATAGTATAATACTTACTATATACTAAATCCTAAATCATAGTATAATACTTACTATATACTATATTTATATATTATATTAATATTATTATAATATTATTATTTTTTTTATTTATTATTAATTATTATAATTTATTTATTATTAATTATTATAATAATAATAAAATAATAAATAAAAATACTAAACTAAATAGGCAAGGGAATCTTGTATCAGACTACTTGTCTCCTTGTAGTTGGATCTCCAAGTTTTTGGAATGCTCCAAATTCCACTTGAGCATCCAAATCTGGATCAATACCGGCAAAAACATCTCTAAACAGGGTTCTGGCGCCGTGCCAAATGTGTCCGAAAAAGAAGAGCAAAGCAAATGTAGCATGCCCAAAAGTGAACCAACCCCTCGGACTGCTACGAAAAACACCATCGGATTTCAAAGTAGCACGGTCTAATTCAAAAATTTCACCTAATTGGGCACGTCTAGCATATTTTTTCACAGTAGCAGGATCACTATAACTGACTCCATTGAGTTCGCCACCATAGAATTCAACAGTTACCCCTACTTGTTCAACACTATACTTTGATTCTGCCCTTCTAAAAGGAACATCGGCCCTCACAATTCCGTCTCCATCTACCAAAACTACCGGAAATGTTTCAAAAAAGGTAGGCATACGACGTACAAAGAGTTCGCGCCCTTCTTTATCTCTAAATATGGGGTGCCCTAACCACCCAACAGCTATTCCATCCCCGTTGTCCATTGAACCTGCTCTGAATAATCCCCCTTTTGCCGGATTATTACCAATGTAATCGTAAAAAGCTAATTTTTCGGGAATTTTGGACCAAGCTTCTGATAAGCTCAGATTCTCGGCTAGTCCGGCCCCAACTCTTCGATATATTTCTTGCTGGAAGTATCCCTGATCCCACTGATAACGAGTGGGGCCAAATAATTCGATTGGGGTAGTTGCTGAACCATACCACATAGTTCCAGCAACAACGAAAGCTGCAAAAAAAACAGCAGCAATACTACTGGAAAGCACAGTTTCAATATTACCCATGCGTAATCCTTTGTATAGACGTTGAGGAGGGCGGACACTAAGATGGAATAGACCCGCTAATATGCCCAATGTACCTGCTGCAATATGATGAGAAGCTATTCCCCCCGGAACAAAAGGATCAAAACCTTCCGCACCCCACGCTGGATTTACAGATTGTACTTTTCCAGTTAGTCCATAAGGATCAGACACCCATATTCCAGGACCATATAAGCCTGTTACATGAAATGCGCCAAAGCCAAAGCAAGCGACTCCTGAGAGAAATAAATGAATTCCAAAGATCTTGGGCAAATCTAAAGAGGGTTTTCCCGTACGTTCATCGGAGAATATCTCTAGGTCCCAATACACCCAATGCCAAATAGCTGCCAAGAAGCACAAGCCAGAAAACACAATATGTGCCCCTGCCACGCCTTCATAACTCCAAATGCCCGGATTCGTTATAGTTCCTCCTGAGATACTCCAACCCCCCCACGAATTGGTTATTCCTAAACGAGTCATGAAGGGTATAACGAACATGCCTTGTCTCCACATTGGATCAAGAACAGGGTCAGAGGGATCAAAAACTGCTAATTCATATAGAGCCATCGAGCCGGCCCAACCAGAAACTAGAGCTGTATGCATTATATGGACAGAAAGCAATCGACCGGGATCATTCAATACGACAGTATGAACACGATACCAAGGCAAACCCATGTAAATACTCCTAAATAAACAGACATTATGTAACTTTATCACATTGTAAAAGACTAGACCGTGTACTTCACCTGTTCAGTAGAAAAGGTATTGATATTTATTTGTATTCCCTTATTTTATCTTCAATGAAATAGAAATATAAGGGAACAATTCTGTTTATATTTAATAGTAACAAAGAGAAACAGATCTTATTCTGTACCCGATAAGTACCAATACGCAATGGGAATATTTTTTTTTGGAAAGAATGCATAGATACTTGATTTATCTTTATCATTTTAAATCATTGGAACAATCGTCCGATCCGATCGATCCGTTAGTTCCAATTTTTATTTATTCATTCTGTCTTCCTCTATGAGACTTACAGTCTATATATTCTATATATAAAGTCTATATCTATATTACTATATCTATATTCTAATCATTATAATCTATTGGTACTATCTATCATAGTTCTATCATAGTATCTATCATAGTATATGTATATATATATTATTATATTAATATATTTAATATTATATTTATTATTATTTATATTATATTTAATATATTTAATATTATATTTATTATTATTATATTTATTATTATTTATAATTTATATAATTTATATTTTTTATATTTTATAAAAATTTAATAATTTAAGAATAAGTTTAAGAATAAGAAATAAAGAACAAAAAAAATGATGAAGACAATAAAGCCATTGTTTTGTTACGTTTCCATATTAAAGTAAAGTATAGTACTTCATTTTTTTCTTTTATTTTAATGCCCATTGGTGTTCCAAAAGTGCCTTTTCGGAGTCCTGGAGAGGAAGATGCTGTTTGGGTTGACATATAGTGCGACTTGTTAGACATATTGGTCATATGGGATTTCCCCGTTATCTCCCCCGATCGAGTATTCTCTGTTTCGCCCAATCCATATATATATATATTCAATTCAATATTGTATTGATTGAACCATCAAAAATTCGGAGCGTGAAGCACAATTAGATCAATTTCTATTGGGGATCAATATTATCAATTATTCTAATTGATGGTTTACTTGGACTGATAATCCAGGCTCCGTTCATAGAATACCAAATTGGGAATGGTAAAAGTAAAGTAATAGAATGGGAGTGTAAATGTAGTAATGTAGTAATATAAATAAATATAAATATTAATGTAAATGTAGTAATATTAAATTAAAATTAAATTTAAATAAAAAAAATATAAAATAAATAAATATTAAAATATAAAAATATAAAATAAATAAATAAAATAAAATAATAAATAATATAAATATAATTATAAATTATAATAATTATAATAATTATAATAATAGTATATATAATACTATACAATACATATATAATACGATACGATTACACGATATGATTATCGCTTGTATCATAGGATATTCTTAGAATTACTATAGAGATAATCTCAAAAGGTAGAATCTCAAACTGCCTACCAAGTACTATGATGAATACATAGAATAGTTTTGGGAAAGGCATGAAATGAATTAAAAAACAAAAAAGAAGTGGTACTGAAAAAATTTGCCCTATATGCGCAAATAGAATTCGGGCAAATCTTCCCCCGGAGTAGAATAAGAACCTAAAATAATTGAAAGGACCCATTCAGGAACAAGAAAATTACATCGTGATTTGAATTTCGATGAAACAATACATCAATGAGAAGTTAGTTCAATAAGTTAAGAAAATTTGTATTTTTTTTATTTTATACATTATAGAATATAGGGAACGGGAAGGAGACCAAACCTCATGTTAAAAAAAAAATAGGAAGAAAAGCAAAACGCTTCATTAGAAAAACAGTTAGAAAAAAAAAAATAAGGACTGGAATCGACACATTGATTTTTTTTTCTTCAATTCTTTTGAACCGTATGCATCCAAAGGTGCACGTACGGTTCCACAGGGATGCAATTTTGCCCTAATCAACCGACTTCATCGAGAAAGATTACTCTTTTTAGGCCAAGAGGTTGATAGCGAGATCTCTAATCAACTTGTTGGTCTCATGGTATATCTCAGCATAGAAGATGCTACTAGGGATCTTTATTTGTTTATAAACTCTCCAGGCGGATGGGTAATACCAGGAATAGCCATTTATGACACTATGCAATTTGTGTCACCCGATGTACATACAATATGCATGGGATTAGCCGCTTCAATGGGATCTTTCATTTTGGTCGGAGGAGAAATTACCAAACGTCTAGCATTCCCTCACGCTTGGCGCCAATGAGTTTTTTTAGAAAAAAAAAAGAAGACTATGCCTTCGCTCTATCGAATATGAATCAAAAAGAATAAGTAATAATAGCATGGCACTTCGAGTTCGATATGAGCAAACCATTATTGTTTTTTCCTAACATGAGATTTTGTATCGAGATAGTAGTATGAGGTTATTACCAATTTGATCTTATGTGTCAAGAGTTAATTTCAGCGTCACAAACCATTTTTCTTCCACACCAGAAGTCTCTTTATTATCTTTATGTTATAAGAGAAAGAGTAAAAAAAATGGAAAAAATCATTTTATCCTTCTTGGATTTGGATCGTATCAAAAATAAACTTTGGGATTGCTAAACCACAGACAAGATAAATATATATATATAAAGCAACAGAACCATCATAGTATTTTTCTTTACTAATACGAAAGGAAGGGTGGTAAATGGATCATATAAACATTTGGATCGGATGAGTTATATTTCTTCTTTTCGATCGAAGAAATTCTATTGAAAAAGGAAGAAAATTCCATTGCAGAGCCGTATGCAATGTACAAAAGATGCCCGTACGGTTGTTTAATTTCTTCTCGTTATTCCCCCTTACTTTCATAAAATCGTGCGAGATATGCATAGAAGAACCGTTCATGATGTTATATCAATATCATCAGGGTTATGATTCACCAACCTGCTAGTTCTTTTTATGAGGCACAAGCAGGGGAATTTATCCTGGAAGCAGAAGAACTGTTGAAGCTTCGCGAAACCCTCACAAAAGTTTATGTACAAAGAACGGGCAACCCTTTATGGGTTATATCCGAAGACATGGAAAGGGATGTTTTTATGTCAGCAACAGAAGCCCAAGCTCATGGCATCGTTGATCTTGTAGCGGTCGAAAATGAGAATACTGGGGATTTTTTATAAATATAGAATTCCATTTCAAAATTAGAATTTTCCGTGATTTGATAGTGAATAGAAATCATTCATAATCATCAACCATCAGGTTAAGATCGATCTAAGCCAACCCACTCTATTCTATCTAGAATGAGATTATATAGACACGACATGCCAACCATTAAACAACTTATTAGAAACGCAAGACAGCCAATAAGAAATCTCACGAAATCCCCCGCTCTTCGAGGATGTCCTCAGCGTCGAGGAACATGTACTAGGGTGTATGTGCGACTCGTTCAGTTCATATCATGAGTTTTAAGAAATTAAAAAAAAAAAAAATTTTCCAGTATCAATGACCACTACCAATGAATAGGATAGATAGAGTGAAAGACCGCCATTTAATTTACTATCTAAATGACTATCTAAAAATGAGGATTTATCATCTACCTATTATGTAATGTAATTTATGGTTTCTATTGGTGCAAATCCAATCACTCCGTTTTAGATGAGAAGCAATGCTCCATTGGTAGCAAATAGTTATCCATTAAGCGGAGGAAATAGTCTTATAAGAAGCAAAAAGGTTATGCTCCTATTCTTAAAAAAAAAAAAAAACGGACTAACAGGGTCAGCTACCTAGCCAACTTTCAGAATTAAATGCCGTCACTGTATGGATAGTCTTTTTTTTTTTTTGAAAAGGACTATTACTTTCTAATTATAATTAGAATTGAAAAAAGAATTATAATTGAAAAGGGGATGGGGTAGAGCCAAAGAGTGTGAACTATACAAGTTCACAATCAAATTCGATGAAATGAAAGAAGAGGCTCCGGTGTATAGAGAGGACCTCACCGTTTCAAAAGTTACCATAGAAACGAGTAAACCCACTATTTAGTAGCAGTCGAATTTATTATTTCCAGTCGAGATACCTGGAAGGAAAAAATTGTGGTCGGGAAGGTCATAGTAGCAAAAGCCATTGGAATTTATATTTTATATATCGGAAGAATCCGTTTTGTTATTAATCGACCGGAGGAAAAGGATGACTGAAAGAAGAGAAATCCATTAGTTATTCAAGAAAGTTTCATTTGATTTAATGACCAGAGTTAAACGGGGATATACAGCTCGAAGACGTCGAAAAAAAATTTGTTTATTTGCATCAACCTTTATAGGTGCTCATTCAAGACTTACTCGAACGAGTACTCAACAAAGAATGAGAGCTTTGGTTTCCTCTCATCGAGATAGGAGCAGGAAAAAGAGAGATTTTCGTCGTTTGTGGATCACTCGGATAAATGCAGTAACTCGTGAGGGTAGGGTATCCTATAGTTATTGTAGATTCATACACAATCTGTACAAGAAACAATTGCTTCTGAATCGTAAAATACTTGCGCAAATAGTACTATCAAATAAGATTTGTTTTGATATGATTTCCAATAAAATCATCAATCAATCAAATACAAATAAAGGAATTAAGGAATTAAAGAATCTTAATAGAATATACTATACAGGAAACAAGAATGATTGAAACAGAATTTCCCGGAGTCCATTCTCCGGGAAGATAGAAGAAAAATAAATTAAGATTTTAGTAGTAGGAATAAACGAGTATCTTTCAATACAAAACATATTTATTACCCATTTTTCCTTTTTTATAACACAAGAATCAACTCTAGATTCTAAGTTTTTCGAGCAAAACATTAATCTGAGCTTGAGTTCCTATTGGAGTTTTGAGGAGTATGTCTATTTATTTTTGGTTCTACGACCAGTAATGGACTCCCCTCTCTCCAATTGTTTCTCATTATTACGAAAAGGTAACGAAGATAAAATACGAGCTTGTTTTATAGCAATAGTAATTAATCGTTGTTGTTTCAAGGTCAACCTATTCATCCGTCTAGATAAGATTTTTCCTTGTTCACTAATAAATCGACTAATTAAACTCATGTTTCTATAATCTATTCGATCCCCCGATCCAATTGGGGGTAAACGCCTACGAAAAGATCGCTTGTATTTACGAAAAGGTTGTTTGGATTTATCCATGGTTTGCTTATTCCTTGTTTGTTTATTCCTTGATATATCTTATATTAGAAATTATATAAATTCTAAATATATATATAAATTGTATATAAAATTATAAAATATAATAAAAAAAAATACAATTGTATTTTTTTTTATTCATTTAAGATCCGACCAAAATAGGATTTGTTTGTATTATCTATGTGAAGATGTAAAGTTCTTACTCTTCCCGCTCCTTGGAAAAATAACACATGCATTCTGTTCCATCTATTTCTTTATTTCCCCATGAATCGTATATTTTTTACAATAGCGACAAAATTTTCTCAATTCTAATCGATTCGGTGTATTGTGTCGATTCTTTTGAGTAATATATCTAGAAATGCCCGGCGATCCTTTATTGACACCCTTTCGAACACAACTGGTACATTCCAAAATCACTATAATTCTGATATCTTTACCCTTGGCCATGAACCTCCTTTTCATTTTGGATCGACTTCACTTCTGAACTCTCCTCATTTTTTTTTATCCGAACCAAAAACAAAAGAAAATAAAAAAAATATAAAATATAAAAAAATATAAAAAATATATAAAAAATATATTTACTATATATTTACTAATTAAAAATATTTACTAATTAAAAAAATATATAATTACTAATTAAAGATGGAATCTATAAATATTTTTTTTTATTAGAATTCGAATGACTTCGAAGTACTATAATTTAATTAGTATGAATAACTATAACAATAAAAAAAGAGAGTCATATTCATTAATATAAGAATGAAGAATATTAAGAATATAGTAATAATTAAGTAATACAATTTTTTCTAACTAGGAATTATTCCTATCCTAATCTCAGTATTTCATTTAAGTATCTTCTTTCTATGTTAGATGTTATAATTTCGTGGAACCACCCCTAGACTGTATCCACATTTCCATTTCTTTTCTCCCAAATTATATCGTGGATTCACTGTATTTTGACTGAGGTTCGATACACTTTTGCTTTCCTATCCTAAAGAAAAGGGGAGCGAAATTGAAGCCATGTTACGTAGAATGGTATCTCAAATCTTCTTCATTTCTTCACATATCAATACAAGAATTCAATCAGAATTAAAAAAAAGGGAATGACAAGGCATCTGGAAATAAACGATTAATTTCTATCAATAGACCCGCTAAAGACCCAAACCATAGAGTGGTTAGCACAGGTGCCGTGGAGAGATATGTTTTTATATCTCGCATTGAAAATCCTCCTTCTTCTTTGATATTTTTTTTTTTATTTATTTATTTTATTTATTATTTTATTTTATTTATTATATATATTATAATTATTTATTTTTTTTTTATTTAAAATAATTAATAATATTTATAATATTATATATATTAATTTAATATATATTAATTTATATTAATTATTTTAATTTATATTAATTATTATTTAATTATTTTTAATTATTATATTTTTAATTATTATATTATATATTATTATATAATAATATATAATAATATATAATTATAATGTTATATTAGCTATATTAAGTTAATTAAGTTATAATTTAATGTATTTTTATATTTTTTATATTTTAAATTAAAAATTTTTATAATTATAAAGATTTTTATAAAAAATCTTTAATTATATTAAACATATCATTATATGAAACTAAAAAAAAAAGAAGAATGACAAGAACATTCTACCTAATTATAATATATATTAGTTAGATATATATTAGATATAGGTAGATAGGTAGAGGAAAAATAGGTTAAAAAAGAGGGATGTGGAAAACAAGACATGGATTTTGTACAATGACACTGTACAACAATTTTTAAAAGGGATGTAGCGCAGCTTGGTAGCGCGTTTGTTTTGGGTACAAAATGTCGCGGGTTCAAATCCTGTCATCCCTACCTACTCTTTCTCCTATGGACAGTTACAAGAGATTTATTGAGTAAGATCGGGTAAAATTGGACATAATTTTTGCATACTATATGTACACAAGACCCCCCCCCGGGGGTAAAAAAATATTTTCTTTACAATCGAATCTAATCTTATGGGATATAAGAAAGCGCTCTTAGTTCAGTTCGGTAGAACGTGGGTCTCCAAAACCCGATGCCGTAGGTTCAAATCCTACAGAGCGTGATTCCGTTTATGTTATGTCGAATTACAATGAAATAACTTCAAAAACCAATACTAATACTAAAGTATAATTGCAACTTTAATTTAACCTCCTACAAGGAGGAGGTCAAATTAAAAAAATAAATGTTACTCAATCAAAGGTCCAACTGATCACCGCGCCTGTATTGTAAATATGCAGTTACAAATAATCCTGTTAAAGTAATAGGAATTAGACCTAAGACGATTCCAAATAGAAAAACTTCAATCATTTTGATTTGTTTTAGGGAATAAAAAGAGAGGTAAGATCTATCCCTAAATATTAATCTGAATTATCCGTGAATCTCAATGACCAGGAATTGGCAATTGACGCGGGAAGGAACCATAGAATACCAAAAATGAAATATAAATATTAAGAGAGGCTTTTTTTTTTTTTATTGTTTATTGAATTTCATTCATTTCAGATAAGTCGTATCTTGTTCAAACCAATAAATAGAGCTGTGGTTATAGTTGAAGCAGCCACTAAAAAACCGAAATAACTAGTTAGAATAGGCATGAAAGAGCTAAATTAGATATTTTACTACATATGTGAATTGTGAATAAAACATTTACCTAAGTCTCAATCCAGATACGACGGTAAGAAAAACTTATTGAAAGAATTAGTCTAGTTCCAAATGAAAGTTCTTGATTCATCATAGATGGACACTAAAAAAAAAAGATAGATATAGGTAAGGTAATATAGGCGGAAAAAGGGATTGTGCCATTGACCGACCCTGTGATTCCGAA